GTAGAATTCAGACCTAAGCATTAATCGCGAAGCGATGGGAACGACAGAACCTGTGATTGCAGAAGATTCGATTGAAAACGAATGCTAATGATTCATTGGGTAGGATGGCGGAACGAACTAGAAATGAATTCCTTTATTCTGATTAAAGACATGGCATGAATTAATCCTAAAATAAAAACCATGCCATGAACTGATCCTATAAACTGAATATTAAGTAGAGTAAATATTCGCCCGCGGAAGTTTTTATTTTTAAGATTTCAAAATTGTAGTAAATCTAATATGCTACTAAAACGTAAAACAAAATTAAAGATTGGTTAACACTTTATAAGAAACCAAATTTTATATAAATCTAGATCGAATGCATTTTTATTTATATCTCATTTATATCTCAAAAAATATATACAAATTGATAATATATTATCAAAAACTCTTATGATTTAATATAGTATTTCCGTATATTATTCATTAAATAGATGTCTATTTTTTTATAATTGTTTTGTTCGCGAGGAGCTGGATGAGATGAAACTTTCATGTCCAGCTCTGGAATAGAGATGGAAATAAAAAAAAACATCAACTATAACCCCAAAAGAACCCGATTTCGTAAACACCATAGAGGAAGAATGAAAGGAATATCTTATCGAGGAAATATTATTTCCTTTGGTCGATATGCACTTCAAGCGCTTGAACCTGCTTGGATCACATCTAGACAAATCGAAGCAGGGCGACGAGGAATGACAAGAAACGCACGCCGCGGCGGAAAACTATGGGTACGTATATTTCCAGACAAACCAGTTACAGTAAGACCTACAGAAACACGTATGGGTTCAGGAAAGGGATCTCCTGAATATTGGGTAGCTGTCATTAAACCAGGTAAAATACTTTATGAAATGAGTGGAGTACCGGAAAATATAGCCAGAAAAGCTATTTCAATAGCGGCATCAAAAATGCCTATACGAACTCAATTCATTATTTCAGGATAGGAGTAGAAACACAAAAGAAAGATTTTTTTCGGATGAAAAAAACACTTGTATATGTCTTTTGAATAACCAATATTTCCTTTTTTTTACGTCGCCTTTGCATTGAATAAAAAAATGATATGATTCAACCTCAAACCCATTTGAATGTAGCGGATAACAGCGGAGCCAGAAAATTGATGTGTATTCGAATTATAGGAGCTAGTAATCGACGCTATGCTCAAATCGGTGATGTTGTTGTTGCTGTAATCAAGGAAGCAATACCAAATACACCGCTAGAAAGATCCGAAGTGATTAGAGCCGTAATTGTACGTACTTGTAAAGAACTGAAACGTAAAACTGGTATGATAATACAATATGATGACAATGCTGCAGTTGTAATTGATCAAGAAGGAAATCCAAAAGGAACTCGAATCTTTGGAGCAATTGCCCGGGAATTAAGACAGTTAAATTTCACTAAAATAGTTTCATTAGCGCCTGAAGTATTATAAGATTATGACATAATACAGTTTTACAGTTTATAGTATTTGTAATGAAATTGATTAATTAGTAGATTTCAATTAATTTAATAGATTGTTTGTGTCTCACGTATATGCCTTTCAATCAGAATAATTGTTAAATGTTTAACAATTAAGAAAAACTTCAAAAAAGCATGTTGATTATATAAAAATTCCGGAATAATAAAAATAATAGTTTATTATGAGTAAAGACACTATTGGTAACCTACTAACCTATATACGAAATGCTGGCATGAATAAAAAACGAACATTTCGAATACCCTATACTAACATCAGTGAAAACATTGTTAAAATCCTTTTACGAGAAGGTTTTATTGAAAACATGAGGAAACATCAGGAAAGCAACAAATATTTTTTAGTTTTAACCCTACGACATAGAAGAAATAGGAAGGTACCTGATAGAAAAATTTTCAAGTTAAAACGGATCAGTCGACCTGGTTTACGAATCTATTCTAACTATCAAGGAATCCCTAGAATTTTAGGCGGGATGGGAGTTGTAATTCTTTCTACTTCTCAAGGTATAATGCCAGACAGAGAAGCTCGACTAAAAGGAATCGGTGGAGAAATTTTGTGCTATATATGGTAATCTTTATCCTATCCCAATTCTAAAATTATATATGAAGTAAGGAGTTCTCATATTTGTGAACGAAAGGGAAAGGGTCAGTTTCTACTATTATGTCTCCTACATTAATTAATACCCCAAGTGAACGAACAAAAACAAGTTCTTCATTTCTGAATCATTTTCTAAGAGGTATACTCTTGATTTGATCAGATAATGAAAATTGGATTCTACATTAGGTTTTCAAATAGGTTCGACATAATTTATTTTTACAAAAATGACAACAGTAAATATAGAAAATATGAAGAAAGGCAGTATGACTCAACTAAGGGACGTTGAATTTTTTGACTCTGAAACAACGATTAGAATGATTTGTGATAGTGATTAGGACTTCAACATTTCGTGGAGATACAATACAATTTCGAAATTCACAAATTCAAGAAATTTAT